AGCTCATAATTAATTTTCTAGGCTTTAAATAAATGTTTTTGTACTAAATTATATTTTAATCTGATAAATCAAGAATAATTATTATTTAAAATATAATAATATTTATAAATTAAGATAGTTGGGTAAATTAATCCATAAATAAAATTACATCCATAATTAATTTTCTAGGCTTTAAATAAATGTTTTTGTACTAAATTATATTTTAATCTGATAAATCAAGAATTTAATATAATATATTAATATAGTAATATTAGTAAAATACTATTTTATTTAAATCGGAACATTTATACAGACTACCCCTAGGATAAGTTAACCCCTAATTTGAAATAAAAAATTATTTTTTGGGGGACATTCATTCATTAGACCCCCCTACCCAGTGAGACGCCAAGTATACCATATATGTAGTAGGGTAGACTTAATTATTGTTCCGTCCTAGAAAAAAGTTTTTTTGATAAAAAAAGGTAATTGTTTTACCTTCTCTTTTATATTTATTTAAAGATTTCGTTGGGGAATTAACTAAAATAGATAAAGGAGGGACCGCCGGAGGGGGACCGCCATCCTAGCTGGGAACACTACATGCAACTATTTAACTATTGGGGATAAGTACCATATGGGAGAATAATGAATAAAGAATACTGTATCTAATGAATATAATAAAACCATATTTATATATGGGAGACATCTAGAATTTAAAAGCGAACCTAGCAAGGTTGCCTTAGTGAGGGGTATACTTATGTCTGAAACATATGGGATCATTTAACCAGATGCAATATATATAGGATGTAGAACATCTAACTAATAGGAATAAATAAAAATAATAAAAAATAAAAATATCTAGAGAGAGGGAGAGTAGGGGGGTAAGTCAATCTGCACCAATACTGATTTTAAGTTGTCTATTAATTAATTCTTAGTTAAAAGTAATAGTTTTATTTAAAGTTTACATGTAAACTTTAGTGAGTTTACTTTATTTTCTAAAAGAAATAAAAAGGAGGAAGATTTATTCGCAGTTTTTGATTTTAGTTAATTAATAAATGTTAGATCTATTTATAAATTTTATGATTAGCTAAAAGTGTGCCAGCAGCTGCGGTTATACCCTTAATCAAAATTATTTTTATTTATTTATAATTACTTTAATATGTGGGTTAAAATAGACAATTTTTAGGGTGAAATCTGAAATTAAGTTTGTTTCTAGGCAAGGATTTTATGAAATTTTTATATAAACTAGGATTAGATACCCTATTATTTTAAATGTAAATTTAAAATAGTATTAATAGATATGTTCTTTAAATTAAAAAGATTTGACGGTAATTTAATCTGTTCAGAGGAGCCTGTATTTTAATCGATGACCCACGATAAATTTCACCTCAAAAGTTGAGTTTGTATATCTCTGTCTTAAGAATATTTTATTAGAATTATTTTCAACCTTTTATTTTAAAAAATATGTCAGGTCAAGGTGCAGTTTTTTGAGGATTTTATGGGCTACATTTATTTATAATTTTGGAAAATGGATTGTATAGTTTATTTGAAATTGGATTTGATTGTAATTTTTATTATTTTTTATTTGTGATATTTGCTCTAGATTAAGTACATATCGCCCGTCACTCTTGTTTATAAGACAAGATAAGTCGTAACAAAGTAGGCTTATCGGAAGATGAGCCTGGAATTAATTCTAACTGTGTTATAGAACTTTTGTTATTTACATTAACATGATATTTGTGCAATTCAAATCAGTTAGATATATTTTATTTTAATTTTTAAATTTAGTTAATATTGATATTAATAAAAATAATTTTTATTTTAGTAAATTTTATTGAATAAATAAAATTGTATTTATAGCTTAAAGTACTGTGAAGGAATCTTATATTTACTTCTATAAGGAGATTATATAATTGTACCTTTTGTATCAGGGTTTACTTAATTAAAACAATTATGATTTGTTAATCCCGAAATTATAAGAGATAAATATTAGATTAATTTAATGTTATATATTTATTTATTACTAATATTTAGGAGTTATATGCTATTCATTTGTAAATATCTGGTTCTTTAAGAATTGAATTCAATTCATCTATAATACATTTATAATAATAAATTTATTTTTTATTATTTTTATAGTAATATATAGGGGGATAAGCTCTTATATATCTTTATAAATATTAAAGATATTAAATTAGGTAGGATTAATAATTTCTTTCATTTATTTTGTTAAAATTATATTTATCTTAAGTTAATATTTAATGTTATTTTAATTTTTTATTAAAGTATATTTATTTAATTTAAAATTAATAAAAAAAATGGTAAAATCAGTATAAATAATTATTATATAAATAGTAACTCGGCAATTATAATATTCACCTGTTTAACAAAAACATGTCCTAATGGAATATATATATTAGGTCAAGCCTGCTCAGTGATTTATTTAAACAGCTGCAGTAATTTGACTGTGCAAAGGTAGCATAATCATTTGTCTTTTAATTGAAGGCTGGTATGAATGGTTTAATGAAATATTTACTTTCTTTTTATATTATTTTTGAATTTTATTTTTGTGTGAAAAAGCATAAATGTTTTTGTAGGACGAGAAGACCCTATAGAATTTTAATTAAATATAAATTATTATTATTTTTGAATATTATAAATTAATAAGATATATTATATTTTTGTTGGGGTGACAAAAAAATACTAATAACTTTTTTTATTAATTATTTACTAATGAGTATATAAATGATCCTATTTTTTAGATTAAAAGATTAAATTACCTTAGGGATAACAGCGTAATTTTATTGGAGAGTTCTTATCGATAATATAGTTTGCGACCTCGATGTTGGATTAAAATTAGGATTTGGTGTAGAAGCTATTTTTCTAGGTCTGTTCGACCTTTAAAATTTTACATGATCTGAGTTCAGACCGGCGTGAGCCAGGTTGGTTTCTATCCTCAATTATTATTATTATTTTAGTACGAAAGGACCAAATATTATAAATATTTTATAGTTACTTTGGCAGATTAATGCATTAAATTTAGAATTTAAATATGTAATAATAATTACATGTAATTATTGATTTGTTATATTTTATTTTTATAATTATTATAATTCTTGTTTCAGTAGCTTTTGTGACTTTATTTGAACGTAAGGTCTTAAGATATATCCAGATCCGTAAAGGACCTAATAAAGTAGGTCTTATAGGTCTTATACAACCTTTTTCGGATGGATTAAAACTTTTTTTTAAGGAAATAATTTATCCTCTAAAGTCTAATTATTTAATTTATTATATATCTCCCCTATATATATTAGTTCTTTCTATATTTATATGATCTTTATACCCTATGTTATTCAATTTTGTAAATTTTAACTTAGGTATATTATTTTTTATATGTTGTACTGGGGTAGGTGTTTATGGGGTTCTAATAACTGGGTGATCTTCAAATAGAATATATTCTTTTTTAGGAGGTCTTCGTTCAGTTGCTCAAACAATTTCTTATGAGGTAAGTATAGCTATAATTATATTTAATTATTTTTTATTTATTTTTAGATTTAGTTTATTAAGTTTTATATTTTATCAAAATTATTTATGATTTTTATTCTTTTCTTTTCCTTTATTTTTTTGTTGAATATCTTCTTGTTTAGCTGAAACTAATCGATCCCCTTTTGACTTTGCAGAAGGTGAAAGAGAATTAGTAAGAGGATTTAATATTGAATATAGAAGAGGAAGTTTTGCTTATATTTTTTTATCTGAATATATAAACATTATTTTTATAAGTTTTTTAACAGTAGTTATTTTTATAGGTGGGGATTTATATTCATTTATTTTTTATATTAAAATATCTATAATAATCTTTTGATTTATTTGAGTTCGAGGAGTTTTACCACGATTTCGTTATGATAAATTAATATTTTTAACTTGAAAATTATTTCTTCCATATTCCATAAGAATCTTAATATTTAATTTAGGATTACTTTTATTTATACTGGGGGATTATTTCATTAAATTAAGTGGAAACCAAAAAAGGAATTTAACCTTTATTTTATATTTTCAAAATATATGTTTATCTAAAACTTTTTGATTATTTGATTAGTTTATCTCATAAAATTATTAATCAAGGATTAATTAAAAAAAATAAAAAGTAAGTGAGAGTTAAAATTTGACCTACTATAATATAAGGTTCTTCTGCAGGTCTAGCTCCAATTCATGTTAATAATATAATATTTCTAACAAAAAATCAAAATCTTAATTTTCTAAAAGGGTAGAATAGGTTGCCTTGAAATTTATTATTATAAATTAAGGGTAGTATAATAATAATAATGGATAAAAATATGGCTAATACCCCCCCTAACTTATTGGGGATTGATCGTAGAATTGCGTAAGCAAATAAAAAATATCATTCTGGTTGAATATGTACAGGAGTTACTATAGGGTTAGCAGGAATAAAATTTTCAGGGTCCCCAAGTAATCGAGGTTCTAATAGAATTAATATTAAAAATATTATTAATATGGTACTTATCCCCAATAGATCTTTAATTGAAAAATAGGGATGGAAGGGAATTTTATCAAAATTTCTATCAATCCCTAAGGGGTTATTTCTACCTGTTTGATGTAAAAAGATTAAATGAATTAAAACTATAGCTGTGATAATAAAAGGTAATAAAAAATGAAGGGTAAAGAATCGATTTAATGTAGCATTATCCACTGAAAATCCCCCTCACAATCATTTTACTAAGGTGTCTCCTAAATATGGGATAGCAGATAATAAATTAGTGATTACAGTTGCTCCTCATAAAGATATTTGACCTCAGGGTAATACATATCCTAGGAAGGCTGTAGCTATAATTAATAATAATAAAATAACTCCAACTCTTCATGTTATTTTTAATTTGTAGGAATTATAATATAGTCCTCGTCCTACATGAAGATATAAACAAACAAAGAACAGTGAAGCTCCATTTGCATGGGTATGACGTATAATTCAGCCATAATTCACATCTCGACAAATATGAATTACTCTTGAAAAAGCTAGTTCAATGTTAGGGATATAATGTATAGCCAAAAAGATACCTCTAACTAATTGGATTATTAAACATATACCTAATAAAGATCCAAAATTTCATCATAATGAAATTGCTGAGGGGGAAGGTAAATCAATTAAAGAATTATTTATAATTTTAATTAAAGGATGAATTTTTCGTAGAGGTTTATTCATAAATTTTTATTCGTAAAGGTCCTTGTGAAAAGTTAACAATATTTGATACTACAATTATTGTTAAAAATAAATATATTACTATGAATGTAATAAGGATATTTATAGGGTAATTAAATATTTTAATAAATATCATATTTTCTTTAGGACTTAATTGAATTATTCAGGTATTTTCTGAAATTTCATTAGATATATACATAATAGTAATAGGGATAATAATTATAAGTATACCCCTCACTAAGGCAACCTTGAATTTCTCATTTGAGGCTACTCTTGATATATACACAAATAAAACTAATATTCCTCTTGTTATAATAATTAAAATAATATAAGACAAAATAAAAGTTCTTAATACAATTCCAGTAGTTATTGAAATTATTAAGGTTAATATGATAAGGACAATAGTTATTCTTAAAGGGTGAACTAAGAACAAAAATAAAGTACTTATTATTATTATTGATAAAAAAATAATTGTCATTGCAGTAAATAGTTTATATAAAAATTTTAATTTTGGAGATTAAAGATAAGCTTAGCTTTTTACTGAAGTTTTAAAGAAGATTCCATCTATGATTTACAAAATCATTATTTTTATTTAAACTATTAAAACTTATTTTTATATTTTTGGGATATATATTAATTATTGGAATTATTACATTTTGTATAATACATAAACATTTGTTACAAACTTTATTATCCCTTGAATTTTTGGTATTAATTTTATTTTTAATAATATTTTTTATAATATTTAATTTAGGTTATGATATATATATATTATTATTATTTTTAATCTTTACTGTGTGTGAAGGGGCTTTGGGTTTATCTTTACTGGTTAATATAGTTCGTAATAAAGGTAATGATTATATTTCCTCTATAAGAGTTTTATCATGATAAAAATATTACTATTTATAATATTTTTAATCCCCTTAATTTATCATTGATGAATTTTAATTATTTGCTTTATATTCATTGTGTTATTCTTTATTTTTTATAATTCTATAAACTATATTTCATCCATAAGATTTTTTTTTGGAATAGATATTTTATCTTGGGGTTTAATTATACTCACTTGTTGAATAGTATTTTTGATAATATTGGCTAGTAATAAGGTATACAATAAAAATAATAATTCATCAGAATTTAGATTAATTATAATCTTCATATTATTAATTCTAGTGATAGTATTTATAGTGAATAATATACTACTGTTTTATATTTCTTTTGAATCCTCATTAATCCCCACCCTTTTTCTTATTTTCGGGTGGGGATATCAGCCAGAACGTTTATTTTCTGGTTTTTATCTTTTATTTTATACTCTCTTTGGATCTTTACCTTTATTGCTAGTAATTTCTTATATTTTATTTATTTCTAATACTTTATCTATTTGGCTTATTAGTTTACAATGTAACTTTTATCTCTATATTTCTTTAATTTTGGGGTTTCTTTTTAAAATACCAATGTTGTTTTTTCACTTTTGATTACCTAAAGCTCATGTTGAAGCTCCCATTGCTGGTTCTATAATTTTAGCTGGAATCTTATTGAAACTTGGGGGATATGGTTTAATTCGGGTTTATAATTTTATATATTCTTATTCATTAAAGTTTAATTATATTTTTATAGTGTTAGGTTTATTTAGATGTTTTATAGTTGGATTAATTTGTATTATGCAGATTGATATTAAATCTTTAATTGCTTATTCATCTGTAGCTCATATGGGGATAGTTATTTCAGGAGTTATAAGTCTTAATATTTATGGAGTATTAGGGTCTTATATTCTTATGTTAGGACATGGTTTATGTGCTTCTTCTCTTTTTTGTTTAGCTAATTTATTATATGAACGTACTCATAGACGAAGATTATTTATCAATAAAGGTATACTTAGAATTTTACCTATCTTTTCTTTATTTATATTTTTGGGGAGAATTAATAATATATCTTCACCCCCTACCCTTAATTTATTGGGGGAAATCTTCATTATTCTTAGTTGTATAAGTTGAAACGTTTATTCATTTATTTTTTTATCTTTTGGATCTTTATTAAGCTGTGTTTATAGAATTTATTTATATTCTTCGGTTAATCAAGGGATAATAAATCGGGGATTATTATCATTTAGTAATATTAATTTCCGTGAATGTTTATTATTATTTCTGCATTTGATTCCTTTAAATTTTCTAGTTTTGAATATTAATAGTTTTATTTATCTAATTTAGGATTTAATTAGTTTATAAAGAATAATAATCTGTGGAATTATAGGTATAATACATTTATATTAAATCCATTTTTATATTTTATTTTTGATTTATAGTTTTATTATTTTTATCTTTATTTATATTTTATAATTTTTTATTATTTTTAAAAATGGATATTAATATATTTTTGGATTGAAATATTTTGAGAATTAATTCTTCTTCTTTGAATATAAGATTGTTATTGGACTGGATATCTTTACTTTTTTTGTCTTGTGTATTATTGATTTCGTCTATAGTTACTTTATATAGAAGGGATTATATATTTTATGATAAGTATAGTTACCGATTTTTGGTTTTAATTTTATTATTTATTGTCTCTATATTTTTATTAATTATCAGTCCTAATATGATTAGTATTCTTTTAGGTTGGGATGGATTAGGTTTAATTTCTTATTGTTTAGTTATTTATTTTGGAAATTATAAATCTTATAATGCTGGTATATTAACTATTTTAACTAACCGTATTGGAGATGTATCTATTTTAATATCATTATATTTTATATTTAATTTAGGGGATTGAAATTTTATTTTCTATTTATCTTACTGGGAAAGTTGAATATTTTATTTAGGTTTATTAATTATTTTAGCTTCTTTCACTAAAAGAGCCCAAATCCCTTTCTCTTCATGACTACCAGCTGCTATAGCAGCTCCTACTCCTGTCTCATCCTTAGTTCATTCTTCTACTTTAGTTACTGCTGGAGTTTATTTATTAATTCGTTTTAATAATTGTCTTAATAATTTAAATTTATCTTTTTTTATCTATTTGTCTTTATTAACAATATTCATAGCTGGGTTGGGAGCTAATTTTGAGTATGATCTTAAGAAGATCATTGCTTTATCTACTCTTAGTCAATTAGGGATAATAATAACTATTTTATTTATAGGTAATTCCTTTATCTCTTTTTTTCATTTATTATCTCATGCTTTTTTTAAAGCATTGCTTTTTTTATGTGCTGGACTAATTATTCATTGTATATCTGACTCTCAAGATATTCGTCATATGGGTAATTTAATTTTTCAATTACCTTTTACATGTACTTGTTTTTGTATTTCTACTCTTTCTCTTTGTGGTTTACCTTTTCTTTCTGGATTCTATAGTAAGGATATAATTTTAGAATATTGTAGATTAAATTACACCAATTTATTTGTTTATTTTTTATTATTTTTATCAGTGGGTTTAACAGTTTCTTATAGTTTTCGTTTAGTTTATTATTGTTTAGGTAATTATAATGGATTATTTAGTTATCAATCTTTTATTGAAAACTATAATATATTATTTTCAATAATTCTATTGACTATTTTGTCTATTTTATTTGGGAGATTATTAAGATGATTAATCTTTCCAATTCCTTTATTCATTATTCTCCCATATGGTACTAAAATTATACCTCTTCTATTTATTATAAGAGGGGCTTATTTAGGATATGAGTTATCTTTTTCTTATTGATTTAATTCCCTAAATATAGTCTTTAAGGATTATACACTTAATTTTTTAAGAACTATATGATTTATACCATTTTTTTCTACTTCTATATTATCTTATCAAACTTTGAAGTTATCTTATATTTATTGAAATTTTAATGATTCTATATGAGGGGAATATTATATATCTCGTAGTATTCCTAAATTGAATTATTTATTATCAATAAATATACTTATATTTGAGAATCGTAACTTGAAGATCTTTATATTATTATTTTTAATATTCATTTTAATTATTCTTTTAGTTTATTAAAGTAGCTTAAGATAAAGTATGATTTTGAAGAAATCATGATAGAATTAATTCTCTTTAATATTTATAAAGATTAACTTAATTTATCATTGAAAATGATATGTTATTTATTTTTAACTATACAAATAAGAGATAAACGGAATTTAACCGCTTTAAAAGGTAGTTAGCAGCTCCTTTATTAAACTTATTTCTCTTTTAATTAGACATAAAAATCATTTTTCTTATTAACAATAAGAGGCCTCTACTTTGGCTTTAATTAAATTAAATAAGGGTAAGATACCTTAATTTTAGGTCGAAACTAAATGTAAATTTTACTTCATTATTTGAGATAAATTAATTATATTATTAATAATTTTTAATTGCAATTTAAATGTTATTTATTAACTATTATCCCTATTTTCATTCAAGAACTCTATTCATTCATTCGTGATAAAGTCCTAAGATTAAAATAATTAAAAATGTTATAATTGTAATTATTCATTTGGTTGTTTCTACTCACTTTAAGGTTAAGATAATTGGTAATAAAATAGCAATTTCGATATCGAAGATTAAAAATAGCACTGCAATTAGGAAGAATTGAATTGAAAAGGGTATTCGTGCTGAACTGAAGGGGTTAAACCCACATTCAAATGGGGATATTTTTTCACGATCTATTTCTATTTTTTTAGAAATAAAATTGCATAATATCATTAATATAAGTGAAATAAAAATAGACATTAAGATGAAAATATTAATTATTAGAATTATCTTTTCTTATTTAAAGATCTTTTGATTGGAAATCAATTATATTTATTTTTATACTAAAAAGATATCTACCTCATCAATAGATTGAAATATAAAGGAATAACCATACTACATCTACAAAGTGTCAATATCAAGCTGCTGCTTCAAATCCAAAATGATGATTTTTTGAAAAGTGAGATATTAAATTCCGAATTAAACATACCATTAAAAAGGTGGTCCCAATAATTACATGGATTCCATGGAATCCTGTTGCTATAAAAAATGAGGAACCATATACTGAATCTCTAATACAGAATCTTGATTCTATATATTCTACAGCTTGTAAAAATCTGAAATAAATTCCTAATGTTACTGTTAGAATTAAACTTAAAGAGGTTTGTTTTATTTTACCTGATATAATTCTGTGGTGAGCTCATGTTACAGTAATCCCTGAACATAATAAAATTATAGTATTAAGAAGGGGAATATCTATAGGATTGAAGGGTATAATTCCTTTGGGAGGTCAGGTTATTCCTAATTCTACAGTTGGAGATAAACTTCTATGGAAGAATCCTCAAAAAAATGATAAAAAAAACATAATTTCAGATATAATAAATAATAGTATCCCTAATTTTAAACCTATAGTAACTTTTTGAGTATGATTCCCTTGATAAGTAGCTTCTCGAGTGATATCTCGTCATCATTGTAAAATAGTTAATAAAGTAATTATTACTCCTATTAGTAATAGATAATTATCTATTTTATTAAATCATATAATTATTCCTCTTGTTAAAGTTAAAGCTCCGATTGATCCTGTCAAAGGTCAAGGTCTATAATCTACTAAATGGAAAGGGTGATTTTTATGTATTTTCATATTATACTTCTCTAGAATATAGGGTTCTTAGAATTGAAAATACGTATGCTTGAATAATTGATACTGCAGTTTCAAATATTATTAGTATAATTTGGATTATAAGGATTAATCTTAATAGGTTATAACCAGATGAAATGGAATTATTCCCCAATAATCTTATTAATAGATGTCCTGCAATTATATTAGCGGTTAATCGTACAGCTAATCTCCCAGGGCGAATAATATTTCTAATTGTTTCAATAATAACTATAAAAGGTATTAAAATTCTAGGGGTTCCTGAAGGAACTATATGAGCTAATATATGATTATAATTATTGACCCAACCAAATAGTATAAATGAAATCCATAAAGGTAAAGCTAATGATAATGTAAATGTTATATGTCTAGATCTAGTAAAAATATAGGGTAGTAACCCTAATATATTATTAGTTAGAATAAATATAAATAGTGTAATTATAATTAAAGTTGAACCTTTACTTTTATTACCTAATAATATTTTAAACTCATTAAATAAACCCAACGAAATCTTTAAAATTATAATGTTTATTCGGTTAGGTATTAATCAGAAGTTAATTGGTAAAATAATTAAACCTATAAAAGTTCTTATTCAATTAAGTGAAAAATTTATTCTAGTTGAGGGATCAAAAGATGAAAATAAATTATTTATCATATTCAACTATATTGATTATTTATTTTTTTATAAATATTTATATTATAGGAAGTTGGTTTATTATGATATAAAATAATTATGTATATCATTATTGTAACAATAAAAAAAATCATTAAGATTTCTCATCATATAGGTATCATTTGAGGCATAAAAGAGAATATATAAATAATATATTTATAACTTGACAAGTTATTGTTTTAGTTTAAACTAATTCTCTCATTAAGAGTATTTATTAATATACTATATATTGGTTTAAGAGACCAATGCTTAAATATTTCAGCCACTTAATGATATAAAATTAATTCAGTTAATAAAGGATTTTATATTAGTTCTTTCAACAGCAATGGGTATAAATCTATGATTAGCTCCACAAATTTCTGAACATTGACCATATATAATACCTGGTCGTCTGATATTAATTATAGCTTGATTTAATCGTCCTGGCACAGCATCAATTTTTACACCTAAAACAGGGATAGTTCATGAATGAATAACATCTGAAGATGTTACAATAATTCGAATATTTGAATTTATAGGAATAACTGTATTATTATCAACATCTAGAAGACGAAATGAATCATAATTTATATCATTTAATGGTTTTATATATGATTCAAATTCAATATTATTGAAATCTGAATATTCATATCTTCAATATCATTGATGACCTACAACTTTAATTGTTATTAATGGGTTATTTATTTCATCTATTATATATAATAATCGTAATGAAGGTAATGCAATGAAGATTAAGGTGATAGCTGGTAATAGAGTTCATAATAATTCAATAGTTTGACCTTCTAATAAATATCGATTGATGAACTTATTAGTAAAAATGTTAATTATAATATAAGATACTAAAATTGTAATTATTCTTAAAATTATTAGAGTATGGTCATGAAAGAAAATTAATTGTTCTATAAGTGGAGAATTGGCATCTTGAAAAGATATATTACCTCAGGTTGTAATATCTAATAAAAGATAATTCTTTATCTATGAATCTTAAATTCATTGCATATTTATTCTGCCATATTAGAAATAATATATTATAGGTAATTCATTAAATGAATGTTCTGCAGGTGGTGTTTTCTGAAATCATTCAATGCTTGAAGCTATATTATATTTAATTACAACTCCTCGTTTACTTACTATTCTTTCTCAGATAATTATAATAAATATAGTAATTCTAATAATTGATATAAATGATCCCATAGAAGAGATAATATTTCATCTTGTATATCTATCTGGATAATCTGAATATCGTCGAGGTATCCCTGCTAATCCTAAAAAATGCTGGGGAAAAAAAGTTATATTAACTCCAATAAATATAATAATAAATTGTATCTTTAGTCAAGAGGGGTTTATTGTTAATCCTGTAAATAAAGGATATCATTGAATAAATCTTCCTATAATTGCGAATACTGCTCCCATTGATAAAACATAATGAAAATGTGCTACTACATAGTATGTATCATGAAGAATAATATCAATTGATGAATTAGCTAAGATTACTCCTGTTAATCCTCCAATTGTAAATAAAAATACAAATCCTAGTGCTCATATAATGGAGGGGGAATAATTAATTTTTATTCCATGTATAGTAGCTAATCATCTAAAAATTTTAATTCCTGTAGGTACTGCAATAATTATTGTTGCAGAAGTAAAGTAAGCTCGAGTATCCACATCCATTCCTACTGTAAATATATGATGAGCCCATACAATAAAACCCAATAGACCAATGGCAATTATAGCATAAATTATCCCCAAAGATCCAAAAGTTTCAGATTTTCCTCTTTCTTGTCTAATAATATGAGAAATTAAACCAAATCCTGGTAAAATTAGAATATACACTTCAGGATGTCCAAAAAATCAAAATAGATGTTGATATAAAATAGGATCCCCCCCTCCAGAGGGATCAAAAAATGAAGTATTAAAATTTCGATCTGTTAATAGTATTGTAATTGCCCCAGCTAGTACTGGGAGAGATATTAATAATAGGATGGCGGTAATTCCTACTGATCAGACAAATAAAGGAGTTCGTTCTAAGGTTATTCCTCTTGGTCGTATATTTATAATTGTTGAAATAAAGTTTACTGCTCCTAAAATAGAAGAAATTCCTGCTAAATGTAAAGAAAAGATAGCTAAATCAACAGAAGAACCTCTATGAGCTAAGTTTCTAGATAAAGGAGGATATACTGTTCAACCAGTTCCAGCTCCTGCCTCGGTTAATCTTCTTATGATTAGTAATGTGATCGAGGGGGGTAATAATCAAAATCTTATATTATTTATACGAGGGAATGCTATATCAGGGGCTCCAATTATTAGAGGAACTAATCAGTTACCAAATCCTCCAATTATAATTGGTATTACCATGAAAAAAATTATAATGAATGCATGAGCTGTTACTATAACATTATAAATTTGATCATCTATAATAAAAGCCCCTGGTTGCCCTAATTCTACACGAATAATTCATCTTATAGCGGTCCCCACTATTCCAGATCATATTCCGAATATAAAATATAAAGTTCCAATATCTTTATGGTTAGTTGAATATAATCATTTGTTCAAAGATAAGGTGGCTGAAAATAAAGGTAATAAATTGTAAATTTATTTATGAGGTTAACTCTCTTATCAATAAGGCTTTATAGTCAATTTATGATATTAGACTGCAATTCTAAAGTAGGGAATCCTAAAGCTTATGATATGACATATATTTAACTTTGAAGGTTAATAGTTTAAATTAACTTAAAACTTTAATAAATTAATATTATGAGGGGTAAAATTATATTAATAATAAATATTATATTAGAATATTCGAAATTGAATATTGTATATTTATTAGATATGGTTTGAATTATTATTAGTTTAAATGCGATTCGTAAATAGAAAAATAATGTTAATATTCTAGATAAGATTATAATAGTGATTATAATCACTGAACTTGTAATTATTTCTTCAATTACTATTCATTTAGGGAAGAACCCTAATAAAGGGGGTATACCCCCTATGCTTAATATTATTATAATAATGTTAATTTTTTGAATATAATTTATCTTTTGATCAAATATTTGACTGATAAATAATATATTTTTTGATTTTAAATAGTTGCATGTAGTAATAATTATAATTCTATAAATTATTAAATAAATAATTCAATTATCTTTTATTTTATTAAGGGATATTATTCATCCTAAGTGTCTGATAGATGAATATGCTATTATTTTTCGTAAAGAAGTCTGATATAAACCTCCCAAACTCCCAAAAATTACGGATAGAATAATGGAAAAGTATATAATATTATTAAATTCTATTATATTAATAATATATATCGGTGAAATCTTTTGTCAAGTTATAAAAATTATATTATTCTCCCATGATATAAAAGCTATTATTTTAGGAATTCATAAATGAAAAGGAGCTCTACCTAACTTAATTAAAATTCTCATAGTTAGGATATCGTAAATAAAAATAGTTAAATAGTTGCATATAATTAAGATAGTTATTCTCAATATAATAATACTTCTAATACTTTGAACTAGAAAGTAGATTAGGGAAGCCTCTGATCTGATTTTTCTAGGTTTCAAGTTGATTAATGGGATAAAAGATATTATATTTATTTCTAATCCTATTCATATTCTTAATCATCTTTCAGATCTTACTGTAATAACTGTCCCAATAATTATGGTTCTATATAAAGCTATTTTAGTTTTTATAATTAGAAAAAAGAAGGGTTTATTACTTCTATAAGCAGGGTATGAACCTAATAGCTTAATTAGCTTATTTTTCTGCATTTTAGTGTATGATGCACCTAAAGTTTTGATCTTTATAGTTATGGTTTAATTCCATAGATTGCAATAAGAGTATCTTAATACATAATCTATTCTATCAAAATAGCCCTTTTATATCAGGCATCTTATT